GAATATAGAGCGGGTAGCGGGAATCGAACCCGCATCGTTAGCTTGGAAGGCTAGGGGTTATAGTCGACGTTGGTTGATCATTTTTAACGTTTCTAATTCAAAACCGAACATGAAATTTTGGTTTCATTCGGCTCCTTTATAGAAGATCGATGTATTCCCAAAGAGAAAAATTAGATCCATAACATCTATGTTAGCTTTTCTGTATGAATCCATCCAAAGCTACTTGCTTTCTAGATGATCCCTCTAGAGGAGGGGATTATACTAAATCCATTTAGTCTAGTTACTTCGTTCCCTATTTCCACTCGCAGGATCCTGAGGAAAAGAATTTTGTTTCCACCGAGCTGAAACAATATGCTGATGGTTCTAGTAAACCAAAACCATCGTTTTATAGCTATTTGGCTTCAATTTCCCTTTTACAAAAAAAAAATTGAAGATCTAGTTACGATTGGAAATAAACTTTTGTATCTTCATCCATAGATCCTTTACTCATACTCATTCAATTGGAAGAGTTAATCCAATTCAAAAAAAATTAATTATGCTTCGCGACTCCATATCCATAATCCAATCTTTTTTATTCAATTTCTAATTGGCCTTTGGATACAAATCGTGAGAATGTATATTCTTCCTAAAATATGCTATTGAGAGGTAAAGGATTAAACCTTTTTAAGAAATAAAGTTTTTGATCGGAATATGAAAAAAACTGGAAGACCCCTTAACTATTTAAGTTTTTGATAGAACGAATCGCACTTTTACCACTAAACTATACCCGCTACATATTTATTATTGTATATGAATAGACCATTTGTCGAACAAAAGAGTGAGGCACAATCAAGATAGCATCAGAATCATGAAAATTTTAGCGTTGACGCTTCGTCCCGCCGGGGACTTAAATAGGCGAAGGACAGAAAGCTTACTTAAATAACATAAAAAAAAGTTAGTTATAGTTATATTATACTTTTCTTTTCGTTTGATCCGAAGTCATTACTGACAGTCCCGGTCTGAAAGAATCATTGAAGCTGGATCATAGAAAGGATGAAATCTGCATACATGGTTCCTTTTTTTTTCAACTTCTCTTTCAACTGCCAGACTTACTTATGAATTAAGAATTCGGATCAATTGGATCTCAATTGTTCAAATAAAGCTTGTCTCTTGAACAAATAAATGAGTTATATTATATATACGTTTATAAATATGTGTATTTAATATTAAGTATTAATAATAAGAAATGACACTTCAACAAGTATTTTTGATTGATATCAAATCATTATTAAATCATTTTATCTATGTAAATACTGGCCTGGCCCGGCCAGTACTTAAACCAAGCCGGGGGAATAAACCTTTCGTACAAAATAAAAGAAGTAGGGTATTTTTCTATTGGGGATATCCGTTTCGAATCATTATCTAAATTGAATTCCTGATCAAATTTCTTCTTCTTCTTATATATATTTTTTTATCCTATATATGGATATATATTACTTTATTGTTCTTTTTATAAGTATATATATTTAATATAATTTAAAAAGAATTTATAAAAAAAAGTAAAACGAAGGTTTTTATCAATCTTTACTTCACGTGTCACATCACATAAAAAATTTTCCATTTTAAAATGGGGGTGGGGAGAGATGGCTGAGTGGACTAAAGCGGCGGATTGCTAATCCGTTGTACGAGTTATTCGTACCGAGGGTTCGAATCCCTCTCTTTCCGCTTCTTCTGATTACTTGAGACTTTCGAATTCAAAGGAATTTCGATCCCTTGATTTTTTCATAGGTAAATGTATGGAATAGATAAAATCATAAGAAAAAAAAATTTAGAAAAAGCAGGAAAAACAAAAAATATCTTTTTTTTATTCCTCACGTCCAGGATTACGCCCTGGATCATTAGATAAAAATCCGAAGATGAATAGAGAAATAAAGAATATCACTACTGTATAAACGAATAGTTTGAGAGTAAGCATTACACAATCTCCAAGATCTTTTTTTTTTGAAAAGGGGAATAGATTACTTATTTTTTACCACATACACACTATTTTGTTTTGACATGACACCCCCAAAAAAATGAAGTGTTTTTTGAAAAGAAAGTCATTTTCACGAATTTCTTTGGAATAAGATTTTGATTCCTTCGTTATCAAAAATTTCTTGTCATATGAATAATTAGGTATTGTAGGCAACCTAATAAAGTCTTTGCTCACCGTAAGGTCAGAACGAGGAAATAAGCCGATCAAAATTCATCGCCGCGGTTATTCAATATACAAGAATTTCTATTTTTGAATCGAGGGTTCATAATGTAAGACTTATCTGGTCTCATCAATTTTTCGAATTTTTATTTATCGAATAAATCATGAATTTAGCAGAGTATTAAATCATCGAAAACTTACAGCAGCTTGCCAAACAAAGGCTAAGAGAAAAAAAAGTACAGGTATGACAGGCATAACATCCACGATTGGATTTAAAAAGGCATAAGCTTCGGGCAATTTGGCGAAGAAAAAACTACTCGAATAAAAGACAGAATTAAGACAGATGCAGATTAAACTAAAGATATTAAGCATAACAAAATTTCGTTCTTGTAGATTAGATAATTTTATTCTGATTGAGTTTTTTTATAAGGGAAAAAAGAAAAGTCAAAAAATCTTTCTTTTTTTTTTCAAACTCTCCCAAATAAAAATCCTTCCTTCCATTCTCAAATGAGAATACAAGGAATTCCATTTTCATACAATATCTTAACTGAATTCCATGTAATGATCAATGAATTTTTTTGATTCTATATCTACATGTGTTGGATCCTAGCAACAATATATCCACAATGTATTTATTGGGTTGGGATTGACGAATAACCAATACCAATATTAATGTTTATTAGTGTCGAATAGAAATTCGAAATGGGGCGTGGCCAAGCGGTAAGGCAGCGGGTTTTGGTCCCGTTATTCGGAGGTTCGAATCCTTCCGTCCCAGATCGTTTCCATCAGAAACGAAAGATGGGATCACATTGTATCCCACATGAAACATAAAATTGTTAACGAGAACAATCTTTTGTTCTGAATTCTAAGAATGATTCTTAGAATCATATTTTTTCTTTCATTTGGTTTCTCACAAACGTAATCAAGTGTCAAATGTGGGTGGAAATAAATATCTTTTTTTTAATTCAAAAAAGAAATTCTGGGTTTATCATTCACATTCAGGATATGCTCGTACTACTCAATATTCATTTTAAAGTTAGTTACTTATGGAAACTTTATGTCCCGTATCTATGAAATGTCAATTCTCACATGAAGCATTCTGAATCGAAATGTGAATGAAAGAAAGGCCTCTTTATTCCCTTACCAAGGGTAAAAATAAATAAATGGGGTATCCCAATTCCACAGTCTATGTGGAGACTAAAGAGTAGGGAGTTTTTGGTACTAATTTCATCACTGGTCTTAAAACTTCTAAAGCTGGTGTAGGAAAAAAATAGTAAAAACGAATTGATCTGGACCCCGTTTTTTTTTTATTTTATCTGGTTCATCTTATATCTTATCCGGTTCAAATGAATAATTGTAAATCAATGTAATGTAGCGATTGAGGGAAATTCATATATTGCATCTACTTTACTTTATGGAATTGATGGAAAAGAAAAATTCTTGAACCTGAAGTAAAACAAAATCTGTATTGTATAAAATAAATAAGTTTTATTAATAATTGATTTTGTTCCGGGATTGCAAATCTATTAATATTAAAGGTTCTTCTTTTGAGGTTTATAGTTTATTTGTTCGAGAAAAATGGATCCTTCATGATTGATCGTCCCGAACAATCTTTTTAAGATGTAAATAAGTCTTAAGCAAACTTATTTATTCGTCTTTTTTAGAAATGTGTTTCATTCATATGATAGAATATAGAGTTAAATAAATTGGATCCTTGCCAAGCCTTCCCCGTATAAATACTTATCTATCCATAGATAGATAGAAAATATGTACTATTATATACCGGTATACACACCGGTTGAGCCAATGACTATTCATGATTCCATATTGAATCAATTACATACCGGTTTGAAATAAAATTAGAGGAATGTTATGGTAAAACTTCGTTTGAAACGATGTGGTAGAAAGCAACGTGCGACTTGAAGGACATGATCTGCTGTGGATTCTTACATCCACCATTTTCTATAGGAATGAAGATGTTCTTGGCTCGACATAGTTTGTTCTGCTCTGTTAGGAACCTAATTTGTGTTAGGTTGTAAGTAATAAGTAAATAGTACATGATGGAGCTCGAGCAGAAAGGATTGATTCGTTTATCAGGGGGAAGAATCTAGGGTTAGTAACTATCAATAAGTTAGACCAACTTTGTAAGTATATCCTCAATATATAAATCGAAAGGTTAAAAAAATCGAAAAATCAAAGAAGTTTGAAAAATAAAAAGTAAAATTTTTCAGAATTGGTAAAACTATTTCGATCAAAAGTGTATCACAAGTGAATCCACCGTTCATATTCTATTTCTATAGTATAGAAAAAAATAACAAAAAACAAAAAGGTATGTTGCTGCTCTTTTGAAAGGAGTAAGGATCACCGAAGTAATGTCTAAACCCAATGATTTCACAAAGCAAAGATAAAGGATTCCGGAACAAGTAAACACTATTTTCAATTGTCTCAACAATTGAATCAGAATGAGGAATAAAAATAGATTCGAGATGAGACAAACAAAAGAGGTTAGAGACGGCTCAATAAATGTCTAAGGGTTTCCCTTCGAACTCTGTCAGAATTACCCAACTTGAGTTATGAGTACGAATGAGATTTCTTTTTTTCTGTAAGGAAGAATAAAAAAACGACTCAAATCATAGTCTAATTCATGATTTTATGGATCCATTTGCCATTATATACATATACAGAAATTTAGAATCCTTTTTTCTCGAGCCGTATGAGGAGAAAACCTCCCATACGTTTCTAGGGGGGGGCATTGTTTATTTACATCTATTCCAATGAGCCATCTACCGAATCGTTGCAATTGATGTTCGATCCCGAAGAGAAGGAAGAGATCTTAGAAAAGTAGGTTTTTACGATCCGATAAAGAATCAAACTTATTTAAATGTTCCTGTTATTCTATATTTCCTTGAAAAAGGTGCTCAACCTACGGGAACTGTTTGTGATATTTTAAGGAAGGCAGAATTATTTCAAGAAAGAACTTCGATTCGAGTTAATTAAAGGAAAAAAACAAAATTAATAAATAAAAAAGGGGGGGGGGGGTAACTAGTATCTATCTTTGTGTAATTATTTACACACAATTTGCCTTTTTCTTGCTGTATTCATACTTAATTTACTTTTTTCTTGTTTTGTTTGTGGGGGGAACCCCCCAACAAACAAGGGGTTAATCTTGCTTATTGTACCTCTATTGATTGAATAAACCCTTTACCTCTTTCGTATTTTTTTTCATCAAAATTTATTATTTATGTTGTGCCAATCCAACACAAGTCCTTATTTGATTTACTAAAATTTGTTTTCTTAACATTGGATTCATATTGACAATGGTGCATCGAAGAAATATAATTCGATCGTAGATAAATAGATCCGTTTATCTCCACCCCATATTGGTTTTTTCTTTCCTTCACTTCAGTCAAATGATGGGTTTGCCCTGCCGGATTTACTGGCATACAAGATGTATTTTCTTAACGAAAAAGAAAATTGATAAATAAAATGGTGGTTTGTCACAATTTTGACATCTCCATTGGGAATCTGTTGTTGTTTAATCCGATCTGTCCATTTTTGTATTTTGGTGTTTTTAATTGATCAACAAATCTTTCTTTTCGATTTGTTCTAGTTCAATGTTTTGACGGGGTCGTGCAGTGCAATTCAATTGATTTTTTTATTTTGACCGTATTTACATATCCTATTTATTTTATTCGGGTTGCTAACTCAACGGTAGAGTACTCGGCTTTTAAGTGCGACTATGATCTTTTACACATTTGGATGAAGCAACAGATTCGTCCAGACTATTGGTAGAGTCTATAAGACCACGACTGATCCTCAAAGGTAATGAATGGAAAAAACAGCATGTCGTAATAAAATATTATTATTTAATTTATTATTTCATTTATTATTTCATTAAAGTAGAACTTTGAGTTTATCCTTACCGGATCGTTACAAAATTTTTTTTTCACTTCCATTCCAAAAAGAAAAAAAAAATTCACATTTACAGTTGGGTCTAGTGAATAAATGGATAGAGCCCTATGGCTCTAATTCTGGTGAAATAAAAAGCAACGAGCTTTTGTTCTTAATTTGAATGATTACCCGATCTAATTAGACGTTAAAGATAGATTAGTGCCTGATGCGGGAAAGGGTGGGTTCCTCTGTGAGTGGACCATTGATTTTCTTTTTTTTTTAATGAATCCTAATTATTCTTTATTATGGATTGGAGACGGATGTGTAGAAGAAAGAGTATACTGATAAAGAGAATTTATTCCAAAATCAAAAGAGCGATCAAGTTGCAAAAATAAAAGATTTTTTACCCTCTTGTAATTATAACGAACATAAACCAATTGGATAGAAAAGGAGAGGAAAAAGATCTGTTGATTGGACTCTCCTGTTTCCTTTGTTTGTGGGATATATATTTTTTTCTTACTGTAATTATATACATAATATATACCTTGTTCTGACCATATTGCACTATGTATCATTTGATAACCCAAAAAATGAAATGGGTCCTGCCCCTGGTTTAAGTAGAAATGTAAATGGAAGAATTACAAGGATATTTAGAAAAAGATAGATCTCGGCAACAACACTTTCTATATCCGCTTCTCTTTAAGGAGTATATTTACACATTTGCTCATGATCGTGGTTTAAATGGTTCGATTTTTTACGAATCCACAGAAATTTTTGGTTATGACAATAAATCTAGTTCAGTACTTGTGAAACGTTCAATTATTCGAATGTATCAACAGAATTATTTGATTTATTCGGTTAATGATTCTAACCAAAATCGATTCGTTGGGCACAACAATTATTTTTATTTTCATTTTTATTTTCAGATGATATTGGAAGGTTTTGCAGTCATTGTGGAAATTCCATTCTTGCTGCGATTAGTATCTTCCCTCGAAGAAAAAAAAATACCAAAATCTCAGAATTTGAATTTACGATCTATTCATTCAATATTTCCCTTTTTAGAGGACAAATTATCGCATTTAAATTATGTGTCAGATATACTAATACCTTATCCCATCCATCTGAAAATCTTGGTTCAAATCCTTCAATGCTGGATCCAAGATGTTCCTTCTTTACATTTATTGCGATTCTTTCTTCACGAATATCATAATTGGAATAGTCTTATTACTCCGAATAATTCTATTTTTTTTTTTCAAAATAAAAGACTATTTCGGTTCTCATATAATTCTTATGTATCTGAATGCGAATTTGTATTAGTTTTTCTTCGTAAACAATCTTCTTATTTACGATTAACATCTTCTGTAGCTTTTCTTGAGCGAACACATTTCTATGGAAAAATAGAACATCTTATAGTAGTGCGCCGTAATTATTTTCAG